AGTGAAGTGCCTGATTTAAAGGGTTATTGTGATAGAATAAATTATGTAATATTAATGCTTACCTTCATTAATTACATTAAATAGACTCAAACTATCACCTGAAATATCAAAAATTTCTGTGCACCAATAACACCTAAATGTAGTATAAACAAAAAAGTCTTACTTTAGAAAAGTAAGCTAAACAACCCAAGCTAGTGGGCTCATACCCCATGTATGGAGAAACTCCCTTCTCTTATCAATTCATCAAATATACTATTCATATTTACATTATTGAGAGGGGTTATAATTACAATTTCATCTAACTCATGAATCTCCGCCTGAATAGGTTTGGAAATTAATCTTTTATCATTCATTCCATTGATAATAAATAATAGGAATATCTATACTACAGAAGCAGCATTAAAATATTTTCTAATTCAAGCACTAGCCTCATCTTTTTTACTATTCTACATTTTAGTTAAAGCACAAGCAGAAAATATTTTATTGGTTCAATATCAATCAATCCACTCCTCAGAAATATTAATATTAATACCAATATTAATAAAAAGAGGGGCAGCTCCATTACACTGGTGATTCCCCAGAGTAATAGAAGGATTATCTTGAAAAAATTGTGCTATTTTAATAACACTACAAAAAGTCCCATCATTAATCCTAATTTCGTACTTAATTAAATCAACCCTATTTTCAACTGTAATTATTTTAATATCCGTAATTATTGGATCAATTGGAGGTTTAAATCAAATGTCATTACGAAAGTTAATAACTTATTCATCTATTAATCACTTAGGATGAATATTATCTGCAATACTCATTAGAAACAAAATTTGGATAATTTATATCACAACATATATTATTATCACTATAACTGTAATTACAACAATTATAATAATAAATTCATCCTTTATCAATCAAATATTCATAAATAATAATAACATTAGGATATCTAAATTTATATTTTCAATATCACTATTATCTTTAGGGGGGTTGCCTCCATTCCTTGGATTTATACCTAAGTGATTAGTAATTCAACAAATGATTAATAATGGAATTATTATAATAATATCCTTAATAGTAATAATAACCTTACTAACATTATTCTACTATATACAAGTTAGTTATACAGCATATATAATTATACATTCAGAACCTGCATGAAGAATTAATATTATACACAATATAAAATTTTATTGTAAATTTATTGTAATAATATCTTTAATAAGTATTATCTTAATACCTATAACAACACTTTTATTATAAAGGCTTTAAGTTAATTTAAACTAATATCCTTCAAAGCTATAAATAAAGAGTAGTCCCTTTAAGTCTTAATAGATTATATTCTACTCCTACAGAATTGCATTCTGTTATCATTTTTGAATACAAGACTAATAATAGTAAAGGAAAATTAAATTCCATAAATAGATTTACAGTCTATTACCTATATTTCAGTCACTTTACTATTGAAACGATGGTTATTTTCTACAAATCATAAAGATATTGGAACAATATACTTCATTTTTGGAAGATGGGCCGGAATAGTAGGAACATCTCTTAGAATATTAATCCGAGCTGAATTAAATCAGCCAGGATCACTAATTGGAGATGATCAAATTTATAATGTAATCGTAACAGCACACGCTTTTGTAATAATTTTCTTTATAGTAATACCAATTTTAATTGGAGGGTTTGGTAATTGATTAGTACCTTTAATATTAGGAGCCCCAGATATAGCATTCCCACGAATAAATAATATAAGATTTTGATTACTTCCTCCCTCAATTTCACTATTATTATCAAGTAGAATAGTAGAAAGAGGAGTGGGTACTGGTTGAACTGTTTATCCTCCTCTTGCAAGAAATATTGCTCATGCTGGAAGATCTGTAGATCTTGCAATTTTTTCTTTACATTTAGCAGGTATTTCATCTATTCTTGGTGCAGTAAATTTTATTTCAACAATTATTAACATAAAACCAAACTTTATAAGACCAGAAAAAATTCCACTGTTTGTTTGATCTGTAATAATTACAGCAGTATTATTACTATTATCATTACCAGTCCTAGCTGGTGCAATTACTATATTATTAACTGACCGAAACTTAAATACATCCTTCTTTGACCCTGCAGGGGGAGGAGATCCTATTTTATATCAACACTTATTTTGATTTTTTGGTCATCCCGAAGTGTATATTTTAATTTTACCAGGATTCGGAATAATTTCACATATCATTTGTCAAGAAAGAGGGAGGAAAGAAGCATTTGGTAATTTAGGAATAATTTTCGCTATACTAGCAATTGGTTTATTAGGATTTGTTGTATGAGCACATCACATATTTACAGTAGGAATAGATGTAGATACACGAGCATATTTCACTTCAGCAACAATAATTATTGCTGTACCAACAGGAATTAAAATTTTTAGATGATTAAGAACAATATATGGGTCAAACATCTCTTATAACCCATCATCTTTATGATCTTTAGGATTTGTATTTTTATTCACTGTTGGAGGTTTAACTGGAGTTGTATTAGCAAATTCATCAATTGATATTATTCTTCATGATACATATTATGTTGTAGCCCATTTTCATTATGTATTATCAATAGGTGCCGTATTTGCAATTATGGCAGGATTCATTCAATGATATACTCTATTCACAGGATTATGTTTAAACCCCAAATGATTAAAAATTCAATTTATTACTATATTCTTAGGGGTAAATTTAACATTTTTCCCTCAACACTTTCTTGGCCTAGCCGGTATACCTCGCCGGTATTCAGATTATCCAGATGCTTATACAAGATGAAATGTAGTATCATCAATTGGTTCAATAATTTCATTTATTAGAATTGTTATATTCATTTTTATTATCTGAGAAAGTATATTAACAAATCGATATCCAATTTTTTCAATACAAACCAATAATTCTATTGAATGATTACAAAAATTACCCCCAACAGAACATAGTTATTCAGAATTACCATCAATCCTAATTAAATAAATCTAATATGGCAGAATAGTGCAATGGGTTTAAGCTCCATAAATAAAGTTATTAATACTTTTTTTAGAATATTAATGACAACCTGATCAAAAATAAATTTACAAGATAGAGCTTCCCCTATTATAGAACAATTAATTTATTTTCATGACCACACACTTATAATTATTATAATAATCCTAATAATTGTATCTTATATAATAATAACACTTTTTATAAATAAATTTATTAATCGATATTTATTAGAAGGACAAATAATTGAAGTGGCATGAACAATTGCTCCAGCAATTATTTTAATTTTTATTGCAATTCCATCCCTACGACTATTATATTTAATAGATGAAATTAATAATCCGATCTTAACAATAAAAACTATTGGACACCAATGATATTGGAGATATGAATATTCAGATTTCAATAAAATTGAATTTGACTCATATATAATACCCATAAATGAACTACCATTAAATGGATTTCGATTATTAGATGTTGATAATCGTGCAATCTTACCAATAAATACCTTCACACGAATTATTATTACAGCAGCTGATGTTCTTCATTCATGAACAATTCCAAGTTTAGGTGTAAAGGCAGATGCAACACCAGGACGATTAAACCAAATTAGATTTTTAATTAATCGTCCTGGTGTTTATTATGGTCAATGTTCAGAAATTTGTGGGGCAAATCATAGATTTATGCCAATTGTTATTGAAAGAATCCCTATTAATAAATTCATTAATTGAATTATACATTATGAATCATTAGATGGCTGAAAGTAAGTAATGGTCTCTTAAACCATCTAATAGTAAAATAACTAATTACTTCTAATGAGAAGATTTAGTTAATATAACATTGAATTGTCAATTCAAAATAATCAATTTATTGATATTCTTTTATACCACAAATAATACCCATAAATTGATTACTACTATTCTTATTTTTTTTAATAATTTTTATTATATTTAATATTATCATTTACTTTAATAAAATAATAAATCCTAACTTAAATAATATTTTTTTAAAACACAAGTCCCTTAAATGAAAATGATAACAAATCTTTTTTCCGTATTTGACCCATCCACAAATTTACTTAATTTATCTATTAATTGATTAAGTACTATTTTAGGTATAATAATTATACCAATAATATTTTGATTTATTCCAACACGATTTACTTTTTTGTGAATAACAATTATAAAAAAATTACATCAAGAATTTAAACCCTTATTAAAATTAAATATCAATAAAGGAAGTTCAATAATTTTCATCTCATTATTTTCAATTATCATATTTAATAATTTTTTAGGTCTATTTCCATATATTTTTACTAGAACAAGACATTTAACTATATCACTAACCCTATCTTTACCTCTATGATTAACTTTTATACTATACGGATGAATAAATAATACACAACATATACTCGCACACTTAGTTCCACAAGGTACCCCTCCTATTTTAATACCATTTATAGTATGTATTGAAACAATTAGAAACTTAATTCGTCCAGGAACATTAGCAGTACGACTAACAGCCAATATAATTGCAGGACATTTATTATTAACTCTTCTAGGAAATACAGGACCTTTTATTAGAATAATATTATTAACTATTCTAATTACTACTCAAGTATTATTATTAATATTAGAATCAGCTGTTGCTATTATTCAATCATATGTATTTGCAGTTTTAGCAACCCTATACTCTAGAGAAATTAACTAATGACTAATAATCACCCATTCCACCTAGTAGATCAAAGACCATGACCTCTAACAGGAGCTATTGGAGCAATAGTAATAATAACAGGAACCATTAAATGATTCCATCAATTTAATCAAATACTAATAATAACAGGATTACTTATCCTAATTATAACAACTATTCAATGGTGACGAGATATTGTTCGTGAAAGAACATATCAAGGATTACATACAAATAATGTAATTAAAGGATTACGATGAGGAATAATCCTATTTATTATTTCAGAAGTTTTTTTCTTTATTTCCTTCTTCTGAGCCTTTTTTCATAGAAGATTAACACCTACAATTGAATTAGGATCAATATGACCCCCTTTAGGAATTATACCATTTAATCCTTTACAAATTCCATTATTAAATACTACTATTCTACTATCATCAGGAGTAACAATTACTTGATCACATCATGCCTTATTAAAGAATAATTTTAATCAAACCTTACAGGCACTTTTTATAACAATTATATTAGGATTATATTTCACATTACTACAAGCATATGAATATATAGAAGCACCTTTCACAATCGCAGATTCAATTTACGGAACAACATTTTTTATAGCAACCGGATTTCATGGTCTCCATGTAATTATTGGATCTACATTCTTAATTACATGCTTATTACGACATATCAAGCTTCATTTTTCATCTAATCATCATTTTGGGTTTGAAGCAGCAGCTTGATACTGACATTTTGTTGATGTAGTATGATTATTCCTATATATTTCTATATATTGATGAGGTAATTATTTATCTAATATATTAAAGTATATTTGACTTCCAATCAAAAAGTTTGTTAAACAAGATAAATTATTATATATATATTAATTATTATCATAGTTACTACAATACTAACAATACTAATTATAGTAATCACAACAATAATAGCAAAAAAAACAATTGAAGATCGAGAAAAAAGATCCCCATTTGAGTGTGGATTTGATCCTCATAGATCTCCCCGAATACCTTTTTCACTACGGTTCTTCCTTATTGCAGTAATCTTTTTAATCTTTGATGTAGAAATTGCCTTAATTCTACCAATACCATTAATTTTAATAACCTCAAACCTATTTATATGAATAACAATTTCCTCAATATTTTTAATAATTCTACTTATCGGTTTATATCATGAATGAAATCAAGGCTCCCTTGAATGAGCATCATAGGATGATAGTTAAAAATAACAATTGGTTTGCATTCAAAAAGTACTGATATACAGTTCATCTTAAATAAGAAGCAATATAATGCAATTAGTTTCGACCTAATAAAAAGATATTTAATTATCCTTATTTAGCTGAAACCAAAAAGAGGTATATTACTGTTAATAATAAAATTGAATATATTATTCCAGCTAAGGAAATATGAAGTTCAGATAAAAGCTGCTAACTTATTATCATAACGGTTAAAATCCGTTTATATTTCTAATTTATGTAGTTTAGTAAAAACATTATATTTTCATTATAAAATCAAAATTTTATTTTCATAAATATTTAAAGATTTAAAAATCTCCAAAGTATCTTCAATACTCTACTCTAATTATAAGCTATTCAAATTAATTTAAATAAAAAACTACAATAAATAATATAATAAAAAATAATAAAAATATCCTTAAATTGTTAAACTGAATCAACTGATTAATTTTACTTAAATGAACAAAATATAAATATAACCCACGACCACCAAAAAATTCATTTCAACCAAAATCAGTAAATTTTATTGAAGTATACCCTAATAATAAAGGAAAAGATCTTAAACCATAAGTAAAAATATAAGGTATAAATCATATTGAACCAACAAAATAGTTAACAATATTAATATTAATTAAAATATCCCCCAAATTAATTTTGGATAATTCATATCCTAAATATCCTCCAATAAAGGTAACCAATAAGGTAAGTAATTTTAAAAATAAAGGTAAATTAATTAAATCAGGGGTTGTAAAAAAAATTCATCTTATTAAACTACCACCAAAAATAACAAAAATTAACAAAATAAAGATACTAATAATTATTTTACTAGAATTTTCGCTAATATAAAATAAGGATAATAAATTAAAATCACCATACAAAACATAATATAGTAAACGAATTCTATAACACGCTGTTAACCCTGTAGACATAAAAAATAAAAAATAAATAAATATATTAATATTTCTTATAGAAACCATCTCCAAAATTAAATCCTTAGAATAAAATCCTGCTAAAAAAGGTATTCCACATAAAGAAAAATTAGAAACTATTAAACAGGAAGAGATAAAAGGTATATGGGTACAAAGTCCACCTATACTACGAATATCTTGTGAATCACCAACAAAATGAATAATAACACCAGCACACATAAAAAGTAAAGCCTTAAAAAGAGCATGTATTAACAAATGAAAAAAAGCTAACCTCAAATAACCTATTGACAAAATACACATTATTAACCCTAATTGTCTTAAAGTAGATAAAGCAATAATCCTCTTCAAATCATATTCATAATTAGCACCTAATCCAGATATAAATATTGTTAAACCAGAAATTAATAATAAAAATGAAGATAATCTTTCATTTAATGCAACTCCAAACCGAATTAATAAATAAACCCCAGCAGTAACTAAAGTAGAAGAATGAACTAAAGCAGAAACAGGAGTAGGAGCTGCTATAGCAGCAGGTAGTCATGAGGAAAAAGGAATTTGAGCTCTCCTAGTAATTGCAGCTAAAACAATAAGATATCTAATAATAATTATACAATAATCATCCTTACAACAATCAACATAAAAAATGTAATTCCATCTACCAAAATTTAATATTCAAGCAATTGATATTAATAAAGAAACATCCCCAACACGATTAGATAATGCAGTTAATATTCCAGCATTATAAGACTTAATATTCTGATAATAAATAACTAAACAATAAGAAATTAAACCAAGACCATCTCAACCTAACAAAATTCTAATAATATTAGGTCTAATAATTATAAATATTATAGATAAAACAAATAATAAAACCAAATAAATAAAACGATTAATATTATAATCACCACTTATATAGTAATCTCTATACAAAATCACCAAAGAAGAAATAAAAAAAACAAATCCCATAAAAATTAAAGATATTCAATCAAACAAAAAAGTTATAACAATACTTGTTCTATTTAAACTAATGATTTCTCAATCAATAAAATAAATTAAATCATTTAAAGAAAAATAAATACCAAGAAATAATATAATAAGTCTAAAAATAAACAAAAACATAAAATTCAATATACATAAACCTACATACTTAATAACCTAAAATATAAAAATATATCACCGACACCACAAATCGATATTTTAAATAAACTATTCAAGTTAAAACCAAAATATTATATAATCACTAACCAAAATTAGTAAATTTAATGGAATTCAATGTAAAAATAACAAAATATATTCCCGAACATACCCAGAAGAACAACAAAATAAACCAGAAAATAGTATACCATGTTGACTATAAGAATATAAATATAAAGTATAAACCGCACTAAAAAAAGATAAAAAAATTAAAATAAATATAGTTAAAAAAGATCAACCAACTAAAGAATTAATTAACCCAACCTCTCCTAACAAATTTAAAGATGGAGGAGCAGCTATATTACAGGAAGAAAATATAAATCATCATATAGATATTCTAGGTATAAAATTTAATAAACCCTTATTTATTAATAATCTACGTCTACCAACACGTTCATAACAAATATTAGCCAAACAAAATAATCCAGAAGAACATAAACCATGACCAATTATTAAAACATAAGAACCCCCAAACCCTCAACTAGATAAAGTTATTAAACCACCAATAACAAGTCCTATATGAGCAATTGAAGAATAAGCAATTAAAGATTTAAGATCAGTTTGACGTAAACAAATTAAACTAGTTAATAAACCCCCTATTAATCCTAAAGAAATTCAGATATAATTATATTTAACACCAATATTAACTATTATAGATATAAAACGAATTAAACCATAACCACCTAATTTTAATAAAATACCAGCCAAAATTATAGAACCAGAAACAGGAGCCTCTACATGAGCCTTAGGTAATCATAAATGAACTAAGTATATAGGTATCCTAACTAAAAAAGCCATTACTATACAAAGATATATTAGTCAATTTAAATGATAAAAATTGATTATTAAACAATATCTTACCCCACCATAAAAATTATACAAATAAATAATTATTATCAATAAAGGAAGAGAGCCAAGTAAAGTATAAAATAATAAATAAATACCAGCTTGAAGACGCTCAGGTTGATATCCTCAACCAATAATAAGAAATAAAGTTGGAATTAAACTACTCTCAAAAAATAAATAAAAAGAAAATAATCCTATTCTTCTAAAAGCACAAACAAGTATTAATAATAAAAATAAAATAATAAAAACAAAAATATTAAAAAAAAAATTTAAATTATATAAAGATCTTCTAGCAAGCAGTATTAATACACAAATTCAAATTCTTAATAAAATTAATCCATATCTTACATAATCACACCCAAAAATATATCTAACTCTACCAAAATAATAATTACCAGAAAAATTAAACAAAAATAAAAATATTAAAAAAAAAATTAATGACTGAACAAGTCATCAAATATTATTAAATAAACATAAAAGGATTAAAAAACCAATATAAAAAATAAAGCTTAACATTGAAGTATTCTAAAAGTATAAAAATAATCATTACCATAACCACGTACTAGTCTAACTAAAATTGATAAACCAAGAGCTCCTTCACAAACAGAAAAAGTTAAATAAATAACCACAAAATATAATTCATAATCCATATAAACCAAAAACATATAAAGTAGTACATAAATAACCAAAACAATAAATTCTAATCTCAACAATGTAATAAGTAAATGTTTACGATTAGAACAAAAAACTCAAGAACCACAAAAAAAATATAAGCAAATTAAAGTTATCATTAATGTTCTAGTAATTTAAATAAAAATATTGGTCTTGTATACCAAAAATAAGAATTACTTCTAGAACTTCAGAGAAAAGAAATACTTATCACTAATATCCAAAATTAATATTTTAATTCTTAAAACTATTCTCTGATATTAAAATATTATTATTAACTATTAGAAGATTATTAACATCAATATTTATACAAAGAAATCACCCATTAATTATAGGATTAATTCTATTAATACAAACTATTACATTATGCATATTAAGAGGTATAATTTCACAAACATTTTGATTCTCATATATCCTTTTCCTAATTTTCTTAGGAGGCATATTAGTGTTATTTATTTACGTAACAAGAATTGCCTCTAATGAAATTGCCTCAATATCAAATAAAATAATTATTATAGTATTAGTTATTCCAACAACAGTATATTTATTAATAGAAATTAATCCAATAAAAAATCAAGAAAATTCGGGTATAATAATTACTGACCCAATAATTAATACATTTATCAAAATATATAATATACCAAACAAACTAATAATTATTATAATAGCAATTTACTTATTTTTAACATTAATTGCAGTAGTAAAAATTACAGAAATTTTTCAAGGACCTTTACGAAAAAATAACTAATGAATAAACCAATCCGAAAAATAAATCCCCTTATTAAAATAATAAATAATGCATTAATTGATTTACCAACGCCATCCAACATCAACACTTGATGAAACTTCGGATCATTATTAGGAATCTGTTTATTAACACAATTATTGACAGGAGTATTTTTAGCAATACATTATTGTCCAAATATTGAATTAGCATTCCTGAGAGTTAATCATATTTGTCGAGATGTAAATTATGGTTGATTACTTCGAACAATCCATGCCAATGGAGCATCAATATTTTTTATTTGTATTTATTTACATATTGGACGAGGTATATATTATGGATCTTATAAGTTCTACCAAACATGAACAATTGGAACACTTATTCTATTTTTAACCATAGCTACAGCCTTCATAGGATATGTACTACCTTGAGGTCAGATATCATTTTGAGGAGCAACAGTCATTACAAACTTATTATCTGCAGTTCCTTACATAGGAAATAGATTAGTTCAATGGGTTTGGGGAGGGTTCGCCGTAGATAATGCAACATTAAATCGATTCTTTACTTTCCACTTCCTAATACCATTCATCATTACAGCAATAGTTATAATCCATCTAATATTTCTACATCAAACAGGGTCAAATAACCCAATAGGGTTAAATAGAAATATTGATAAAATTCCATTTCACCCATATTTCACTATTAAAGATATTTTAGGATTTATAATTATATTATCTATTCTAATTATTTTATCTCTAAGGGAACCCTACCTATTAGGTGATCCCGACAACTTCATTCCAGCAAATCCTTTAGTAACCCCAGTACACATTCAACCCGAATGATACTTCCTATTTGCATATGCAATTTTACGATCAATTCCCAATAAACTCGGAGGAGTAATTGCACTTATCCTATCAATTGCAGTATTATTTATTATACCTTTATATAAAAAAAAATTCCAAAGACTACAATTTTACCCAATCAATCAAATAATATTTTGATTTATACTTAACATGGTAATTATATTAACATGAATTGGAGCCCGACCAGTAGAACAACCCTACATTATTACAGGACAAATATTAACAATTATATATTTTTCATATTTTATTATTTTCCCACTAACTACTAAAACATGAGATTTTATTATCAAATAAGTTAAATATCAATTGAAGATTTTATACTTTGAAAGTATAAACCAGGAGTTTAAATCTCCTTTTAACTTTTACTACTTAAATATATTCCCTAAATCAAAAAATATAAATTTATAATCTTCAAACCTAAAAAAAAAAATAAATAATTTAAAGAAAAAGGCAAAAAACTTTTTCAAGCCAAATATATTAATTTATCATAACGAAAACGAGGTAAAGTACCACGAACCCAAATAAATATAAAAGAAACAAAAGTAACTTTAACAAAAAAAATAAAAGAAAATAAATCACAACCAAAAAAGAAAATAATAATTAATAAACTTATAAATAAAATACTAGAATATTCAGCCAAAAAAATTAAAGCAAAACCCCCTCCACCATATTCAACATTAAACCCTGATACTAATTCAGATTCACCTTCAGCAAAATCAAAGGGAGTGCGATTTGTTTCAGCCAAACTAGATACAAATCAAACTATTATTAATGGAAAAGTCAAAAAACATAACCAAATATAATATTGAAAATAATAAAAATACATTAAATTATAACTTCCAATCAAAAAAATAAAAGACAATATAATTAAAGCTAAACTTACCTCATAAGAAATGGTCTGAGCAACAGAACGAAGACCCCCTAATAATGAATAATTTCTATTGGAAGATCAACCAGCAATTATTACACCATAAACCCCTAAACTAGTACATCTAAAAAAAAATAATATACCAAGACCAAATCTGTAAAATCCTCTAAAATAAGGAATTAATATCCAAATAATTAATGACAAAAATAATCTAAAAATAGGACACAAATAATATGAAATATAGTTAGATACTAAAATAAAAACCTGTTCCCTAGAAAATAACTTAATAGCATCACTAAATGGTTGTAAAATACCTAATAAACCCACCTTATTAGGCCCTTTACGCAAATGAATATAACCTAATAATTTACGCTCAAATAAAGTTAAAAAAGCTACCCCTACTATCACAAAAATAATTAAAAAAAAAGAAACCAAAATAATATTAAATAACTCTATAAACAATACTATTTATAGATAAATATCTACATTATTGAATTCTAAATTCAACACACTTTTCTGCCAAAATAGTATTTAATATAAAACAAATTATAAAAAATTATTCCAAATATCTGGTCCTTTCGTACTAAAATATTATATAAAAATATAGATAAAAACCAACCTGGCTCACACCGGTTTGAACTCAAATCATGTAAGATATTAAAGGTCGAACAGACCTAATAAACTTAAATTCTTCACCAAGTATTAATCTTAATTCAACATCGAGGTCGTAATCTCTCCTATCAATAAGAACTCTCCAGAAAAATTACGCTGTTATCCCTAAGGTAATTTAAACTCATAATCATAAAAAATGGATCAATAAATAAACATAAATAAATGAAAAAAAAAAAAAAAGTTTTTCATATTTAATAATCACCCCAACCAAATAATCAAGTATAAATAATAAATAATTAACCAAAAATAATACTAAAATTATAAAATTCTATAGGGTCTTCTCGTCCCATAATTACAATTAAGCTTTTTAACTTAAAAATTAAATTCAAAAAAAAATAATAAAAAGACAGCTATTACCTCGTCCAACCATTCATTCCAGTTATCAATTAAAAAACTAATGATTATGCTACCTTTGCACGGTCACAATACCGCGGCCCTTAAAATTAATTCAGTGGGCAGGTTATATTTTATAAATAATACAAAAAAAGATGTTTTTGTTAAACAAGCGAGCAATAAATTTTGCCGAATTCCTCTAAATTAATTTTTTAAAAAAAAATAATAAAAATAAAATTATACTAATTCCATCATTATCCCATCAAAAACAAAAATAAATCAATTGATTCAATAAAAAATATAAATAAAATATAAATATAATAATAAAAAAATAAAATTATTAAATTCTCCAAATAGATAACCACTATTAAATCAACACAACTCAACAACAAAAAAAAATTATATATTTATAATACAAAGCTTATCCCTCATAATATTAATAATAGCTTAAAATAATTAAAATAAAAAAATATTAAAACTAAAATCTAAATTAAATTAATTTCTTGAATAACCAGATATCAAATAAATCGAATAACATTTCACCACTAATTGATTATTATAAATAATTATATAACAATAAAATAATTAAACCAATTAAATCTTTAATTTTCGAGAAAAGTAAATAAATAATAAAATTTTAATAAATCCTGATACACAAGGTACATAAAACAAATAATACTTTTAAATAATTAATAAAATTTTCCTTCACAGTACCAATAAGCTAAACCAAAAAAATTAGATCTATACTAAATACAAAAACAAAAGAAAATAATTTAAAAATAATAAAAAAAAAAAATAAATAAATTAATAAAATCAAGTTAGACTGAATTGCACAATCAACTTCTCAATGTAAATGAAAATCTTACCTAATAAATTAACTTGGACATTCTAGCTACACCTTCCGGTACACCTACTATGTTACGACTTATCTCATCTAAATAAATGAGAGTGACGGGCGATATGTACATATTTCAGAGCTAATATTCATTTTAACAATCTAAATAAAATTACTATTAAATCCAATTTCAAATATATATTACAATAAATCATCTAAAAATTATATAAAAAAATGTAATCCATTTTAACTTATATAAACTGCACCCTGACCTGAAATAACCTAAAATAAAAAATAAAGAAATCTTAATTCTTATAAAGACTTCATAACGGCGATATACAAATATCAATATAAGTAAGGTACAATGTGGAATATCAATTAAAAAACAGATTCCTCTAAATAGCTTAAAATACCGCCAAATCCTTTAAGTTTCAAGATCATAACTAATACTACCCAAGTAAAAATTTTATATCAACAATAATAGGGTATCTAATCCTAGTTTAATTAAATGATTTTATAGAACAATAAATAATAAGAATTCAAATAAATTAAATATTTCACCATATAATAAATAAAAAATAATAAAAATAAATTTACCTAATAAACCAAAAATATTTATTAATACTCAATGTCTAACCGCGACTGCTGGCACAAACTTTATCAGTAATAAATAACATTAACTAAATCAAAATTTCATCAATTAATAATATAAAATATTGTTAATAAAACCACATCAAGATAAAATCAAAACATATATTTTCATGTAAAAATAAATAATAAAGCCAGGATAAAACTCTAAACTCTTAAATAAGTTATAAAATAAATGGACCAATAATTATAATTATGTTAATTATCAACAAGATCTATTTAACTAAAGGGCTCCTTCCTCCCTATACAAAAAAAATTATATTCCCTCCAGGGCTTCTTTCCTCCCTACACTATAAACAACTTAAACAAATTTTCACCTTTTACCTTTACAACCCTATAACCTTAACTCTAAACTCTTAAATAAGTTATAAAATAAATGGACCAATAATTATAATTATGTTAATTATCAACAAGATCTATTTAACTAAGATATAATTAATTTTCACCTTTTATCTTACAATTCTTAACTTTAACTTAAACTCTTAACAAAAATTTAAATTTAATATATAATATTTATTTAAACATTCAGAAGTATTTATATAAATAAAAATAATTGGTTATATATAATAAATTCTTTATATATATATTTAATAATTCTTATATATATTAATTATATAGATAAATATATTTAAATTAAAATTTAATATATATATATTATAATATAGAATATGGAATCTATATTATAATAAATTTATATTTATTTGTATATATCTCTTTTTCGTTAAATTCAATAAGAGCTTATATTATATTAGGGCAAATATCTTTTAATAGGTTATGATTATTTGTATAAATACTGCTTTAATCTAATATGTATTATATGTCAATAAATGATATATAACCTATTATTATTTATTATATATAAGTAATAAAATTCCTTAAATTTGCATTACTTGCATCCCTTTGTATAAAAGACAATCTTACAATAATAATAAATTTTAAACCATTACCAGTACTAATTACAATTAATATATAAACAACAACTCA